CCTAAAAACTGGTTAACAGAAGGTATTCAAATAAAGATCTTATTTCCTTTTCATCTTAAACTTCGGCACAAATCTAAGCTACTAGAACGAGATACCTATCCAATGAAAAATAAAGAAAAAAAAACGGATTTTTTTTTTTTAACAGTTTGGGGAATGGAAACTGAACTTCCTTTTGGTTCTCCACGAAAACAACTTTACTTTTTTGAACCTATTTTTAAAGAACTAAAAAAAAAAGGTAAAAATATCTTTTTTATAATTATAAAAATTTTAAAAAAACGAATACAATTTTATAAAAAAAAACTACCAAAAATAAAAAGGATTCTTTTTTTTAGATTGAAAGAAATATACAAAGCGAGTGAAAACAAAAACGAACAAAACTTTATACGAAATAATGAGATAATTATGGAATCCTACATTAATATTCAATCTACGAATTCCACAATTTGCGCGTTGACAAAACAAAAAATACAAGGGCTTGTTCTGAGAACAAGCACAATCATAAATGAAGTCCAAAAAGTTTCAAACGACAAGAAAAAAGAATTACGAATCCTACATATAAATAACAGTTTGAACAAAAATAATTCTGATAAACGACTCGAATCCACAAAAACTTTTTTGAAACTTTTAAAAAAACGAAATGTTCGACTAATTAGTAAAACAACTTATTTTATAAACTTTTTACTTGAAAGGATACAAAGAAATATCCTTATATATATAAAAAATATTTATAAAGAAATTGTACACCTTTTTTTTTTTAAACAAAAAAAAAAAAAAATTAATAAAGACATTTGCTATACTAACTATATTTACAATAATGAGACAAATCAAGAAAATTTTGCTAAAACAAACAAAAAAATAACTAGATTTATTTATACTATAACAAAGGACCTCTCTAATATTAGTAATACGAGGTTACAGTCTTTTTATGACTTATCCTCTTTGTCACAAGCTTATATTTTTTACAAATTATCAAAAAATGCTTTTTTTAAGTTTTTTAATTTATCTGAGGTAAGATTAAGATTTGTATTTCAATCTAAGGGAAACTCCCTTTTTCTTAAAAATGAAATAAAGAATTATTTTATTAGAACATATGAAATATTACATTTTGACTCAAATCATAAGAACCTACGAAATTTTCGACCGATATATCCATGTAAAGATGGGTTAAAAGATTATTATCAAGAGGATTTATCTCAATTCATATCACAAGAGAGTCCAAATAAAGTGAATCCCCACTCTATAAAAAAAAAACATAAATTAATTAACTTTAAAAAACAAGATAAATATAATTTTTTATCATATAATTTTATTAAGTATGAAGATAAAAGGAATTCCTCGATTTCTTCATTATCTTTACAAGTAAATAATAACCTATATATTTTTTATAATTATGCTAAAATTAAACGCCAATCTTTTAATATCCTAGTAGGTATTTTGGTCCAAAATTATATAGCCGAAGATAATATTATCCATATAAAGAAAAAGAGGAATATAAAAATTTTTCATTGGCTATTTCTTAATTTTTTTTTTATAAAGAACATTGAAACTCAGGTCTGCAAAAATATGGATACTGATACTGACAGTAATAAATATACTAAGAGTAGAACTAATAATTATAAAACTAAAAAAATTTATATAATTGAAAATAAATTTAGTTTTTTTCCCACGGTTTATCAAAATCAAGGAAGCAGCCCCTACAATAATAATAATAAACTTTTTGATTGGATGAGAATGAATGAAGAAATACTACATTGTTCCTTATTGAATTTACCTTTTTGGGTTTTTCCAGAATTTTTGGTACTCTCTTTTTCGTATAAAATTAAACCAATCCCAATCAAGTTGCTCCTTTTAAATTTTAATGAAAATGTTAGTAAAAATCAAAATACTACTGTAAAAAAAAAAGGGGATCTTTTTTTATCAATTTTTTCATTAAAAAAAAAAAATCAAAGGGAAAAAGAATGCGGAGTCCATCCAAATTTTGAATCAACTCTAGTAAACTATGAAAAATATATTGAAAAAAATTATATGATATCAAAGTTGAAAAAAGAGAAAAAAAAAAAAGAATATAAGAAAAATATGGGCGCAAAATTTGATTTCGTACTAAAAAGATATTTTCTTTTTCAATTGAGATGGAATAATTTTTTAAATCAAAAAATAATAAATAATATTAACCTATATTGTCTCCTGCTTAGACTACTAAACCCAAGAGAAATTGCTATAGCCTCTATTCAAAAGAAGGAAATTAGTCTGGATATTTTAAAGATTCATAAAAATTTAATTCTTTCAAAATTACTTACAAAAAGAATATTACTTATTGAACCCCTTCGTCTGTGTCTAAAAAGGGCGGGACACTTTATTATGCAGCAAACTATAGGTATTTCGGTGGTTTATAATAGCAACCACACTTTTAATCAAAGGTGCCGAAAAAAAGTACATGTTGATAAAAAAAATTATGATGACTTAATTCGAAAACCCCAAAAGATGGTAGAAAAGCGAGACAATACTTATTTTGAGTTACTTGTTCCTGAAAGTATTTTATCCCCTAGACGTCGGAGAGAATTCAGAATTCTAATTTGTTTTGATTCGATAAATCAAAGTGTTCCGCCTAGAAATGCGCTAGTTTGGACTGAAAATCAAGTAAAGAGTCTAGTTTTGAATAAAAGAAAAAGAGAGACAAATACACAGATTAAATTAAAATTTTTTATTTGGCCTAATTATCGATTAGAAGATTTTGCTTGTATGAACCGTTATTGGTTTGATACCAATAATAGCAGCCGTTTCGGTCTCCTAAGGATACATATGTATCCACAATTTAAAAAATGAATTTATGTGTGTACTGAAAATATAAAATAAGGATTGCTTTTATTTCCCGTGCTTTATTTTTATATGAATACAAAGATATGCACAAATAACATTTGTTTTATATTTCATTCTAATTCATGATACAAATTAAATGACATAAAATGATGAAAAAAAATTCTTTATTTTTATTTAGTATAAATTTGATCTTTTGTGAGTGTAGACAACTATCTTTTTGTATACCTATTAGAATACCTTTTTCCAATGAGTCATTTTTACCAAAATTAAGCTTATTTTAGTGTGTATACTAAATAAAAAAAGAACTTTTTTTATTGAAAAAAAAGATATATATATTTTTTTGTAATTAAAGGCCTGTGGGGGTACGATTTAATTTTATGGTAAAAAAGGCATTTATCCCGGTTATTTCGCATGAAAAAAAAGACGAGAACAGGGGTTCTGCTGCATTTCAAATATTAAGGCTCACTAATAGGATACGAAAGCTTTCTTCACATTTGGAATTGCACAGAAAAGACTTTTTATCGCAGAGAGGCCTCCGTAAAATTTTGGGAAAACGCCAAAGGATGCTGTCTTATTTGTCAAAGAAAAATAGAATACGTTATAAACAATTAATTAATCAGTTAAATATTCGCGAATCAAAAACGCGCTAATTTTAGTTTCAAGGATCGTTTTAAATTATTTGATTTAGTAGATCTTGAATTTTAATCAACTTATTTTAACTTTCAATAATTCATGAAAAAATGAATCCCGTAAACCCTATGAATATACCTGCTACAAGAAAAAACCCCATGATAGTAAATATAGGACCCCACCACCCATCAATGCACGGTGTTCTTCGACTCATCGTTACTCTTGATGGTGAAGATGTTATTGATTGTGAACCAATATTAGGATATTTACACCGAGGAATGGAAAAAATTGCGGAAAACCGAACAATTATACAATATTTGCCTTATGTTACGCGTTGGGATTATTTAGCTACAATGTTCACAGAAGCTATAACCGTAAACGGACCAGAGTTGTTCGGAAATATCCAAGTACCTAAAAGAGCCAGCTATATCCGAACAATTTTGTTGGAGTTGAGTCGTATTGCTTCGCATTTGTTATGGCTTGGACCTTTTATGGCAGATATTGGAGCGCAGACTCCTTTTTTCTATATTTTTAGAGAAAGAGAATTAGTATATGATTTATTTGAAGCTGCCACTGGTATGAGAATGATGCATAATTTTTTTCGTATTGGAGGAGTTGCGGCCGATTTACCTTATGGTTGGATAGATAAATGTTTAGATTTTTGCGAGTATTTTTTAACAGGAGTTACAGAATATCAAAAACTGATTACACGAAATCCCATTTTTTTAGAACGAGTGGAAGGAGTTGGCATTATTGGACGAGAAGAAGTAATAAATTGGGGTTTATCAGGGCCAATGCTGCGAGCTTCTGGAATACAATGGGATCTCCGTAAAGTGGATCATTATGAGTGTTACGATGAATTTGATTGGGAAGTACAGTGGCAAAAAGAAGGAGATTCTTTATCTAGATATCTAGTCCGCATTGGGGAAATGACAGAATCCATAAAAATTATTCAACAGGCTCTAGAAGGAATTCCGGGGGGTCCATATGAAAATTTAGAAATCCGATACTTTGATATAGAAAAGAATCCAGAATGGAATGACTTTGACTATCGATTTATTAGTAAAAAACCTTCGCCTACATTTGAATTGCCGAAACAAGAACTCTATGTGAGAGTTGAAGCTCCAAAGGGGGAATTGGGAATTTTTTTGATAGGGGATCAGAGTGGGTTTCCTTGGAGGTGTAAAATTCGACCACCTGGCTTTATTAATTTGCAAATTCTTCCTCAGTTAGTTAAAAGAATGAAATTGGCTGATATTATGACAATACTAGGTAGCATAGATATTATTATGGGAGAAGTGGATCGTTAACATGATAATTGATAGAATAGAAGTACAAGATATCAATTCTTTTTCTAGATTGGAATTTTTAAAACAGGCTTATGGAATTCTCTGGATACTTATTCCTGTTTTTACTCCTGTATTGGGAATAACAATGGGTATACTAGTAATTGTATGGTTAGAAAGAGAAATATCCGCAGGTCTGCAACAACGTATTGGACCAGAATACGCAGGGCCTTTAGGAGTTTTGCAAGCTTTAGCTGATGGGGCAAAACTTCTTTTCAAAGAAAGCCTTTTTCCGTCTAGAGGGGATACTCGTTTATTCAGTATCGGACCTTCCATAGTGGTTATATCCAGTTTAGTAAGCTATTTGGTAGTTCCTTTTAGTTCTCGCTTTGTTTTATCGGATCTCAATATTGGTGTTTTTTTATGGATTTCCATTTCAAGTATGGCTCCTATTGGACTTCTTATGTCAGGATATGGATCAAATAATAAATATTCTTTTTTAGGTGGTCTACGCGCTGTTGCTCAATCGATTAGTTATGAAATACCTTTAACTTTATGTGTGTTATCAATATCTCTACGTGCGATTCGTTAAGTCAAAAAAATTATTATATTTCTTACTTTCGGTTTTATAGTAGGAAAACGAAACAAGTTGACTAAATATCTTCATTTTTTATTAAATATTCCGATGAATGAACTAAACCCAAGAGTTATATGAGTGAAAGAAAACAGCTTAAACTAGCTGTCAAAAAATTAAGTCTCATTTCTGATGTATAAAATAAATGTTAGAGAGACAAATAGAAATAAACATAAGCAAACGAAAGACTTTACCCCAAGATTGGATAACTAACTTGTCATACTGACTTGAAGCGGGCTAAAAAGATACACTATAGTGAGTTTTCACTATTGTTTGTTTCTATGGATTATCATACATTAATTACTTTAACGTAAAGCATTATTGAACAAAAACGAGTGGATGAGTAGAAACACCAAGATACACAAAGGATTTGTAAAGGGGATTCTGTAAAAAAATAAGAATATTTACGCATAATGTACAACGAATATTATTTGGGGCTTTAAGTTAGTAGAAATGATTAAGCAGCACTCCCTACAATTCCGATCCAGAGTATGCTTCTCTTCGTCGATTAAATCAATGACTATTGGAAACGAAATAATCCTTTATTTTTATTTTGTAAATTAACTTTTCGCAGAAAGAGAAAGAAGAGATAGAAACGGCAAAAAAAGAGATAGAATAAATACAATTACAGTACAAAAAATTGCTTTTTATTCTTTTTTTATGCTTTTATTCGTTCTAGATTCATAGTTCTAGAGATAGAATTCATATCAGAATTTATTAATTAATGTAGAATTTTTTCGTTTGTAAAAAGGAGGGGTTTTTGATATCTTTATAACGAGTATTTGATAGAAGAATTAAGTTATTACTCAACAAATAAAATTTCAAAAGATTTTTTAAATTATCAAAGGACGAGATGAATTCAGAAACATTTTAAGGTAAATTAAAAATATATCAAATTTTTAAAGCATAACAAACAGAATTCAAGTGGGCTAATTCGAGATCGTACAAAATTGTTTTACTTTATGCATCTTAAAAAAAGCATCTTAAAAACATATCAAAACAAAATAAAACTAACTCGATCTTTATATTTATTTAAGGTTCTCCAGGAGCCGTATGCAGTTAAAATCTCATGTACGGTTCTGTAATAGCGATGCAAACTGTGATGGTATCATCGACTATGATTATCTAATAGTTTAAGTACAGTTGATATAGTTGAGGCCCAATCAAAATATGGTTTTTGGGGATGGAATTTGTGGCGTCAACCTATTGGATTTATTAGTTTTTTAATTTCTTCCCTAGCAGAATGTGAAAGGTTACCTTTTGATTTGCCAGAAGCAGAAGAAGAATTAGTAGCAGGTTATCAAACCGAATATTCTGGTATAAAATTTGGTTTATTTTATGTTGCTTCTTATTTAAACCTATTAGTTTCTTCATTATTTGTAACAGTTCTTTATTTAGGAGGCTGGACTATCTCTATTCCTCACATATTTATTTCTGAGTTTTTTGAAATAAATAAACCATACGGTGTTTTTGAATCAACAATGGAGATCTTTATTACATTAGCTAAAACTTATTTGTTCTTGTTCATTCCTATCACAACAAGGTGGACTTTACCTAGGATAAGAATGGACCAGCTGTTGAATCTTGGATGGAAATTTCTTTTACCTATTTCTCTGGGTAATCTATTATTAACAACTTCTTTTCAACTATTTTCACTGTAAAAGGCTATGATATCTTATATTCAAAAATTGGATCGAACAAGAGAAATAAAAAAAAAAGCTATATATTAACAATATGTTCCCTATGGTAACTGGGTTCATAAATTATGGGCAACAAACAGTACGAGCTGCAAGGTATATTGGTCAAAGTTTCATGATTACCTTATCCCACGTAAATCGTTTACCCATAACTATTCAGTATCCTTATGAAAAGGTAATCACCGTGGATCGGTTCCGCGGTCGAATCCATTTTGAATTTGATAAATGTATTGCTTGTGAAGTATGTGTTCGTGTATGTCCTATAGATCTACCCGTCATTGATTGGAAATTGGAAACTAATATTCGTAAGAAACGATTACGGAATTACAGTATTGATTTTGGAATCTGTATATTTTGTGGTAACTGTGTTGAGTATTGTCCAACAAACTGTTTAGCAATGACTGCGGAATATGAACTTTCTACTTATGATCGTCACGAATTGAATTATAATCAAATAGCGTTGGGTCGTTTACCAATAGTAGTAATTTTAGATTATACAATTCGAACTATTTTTAATTCTACTCAAAGAAAAAATAGGGAAATCCTTGATTAAGTAAAATTTAGGAATTACTAAGGTTGAGTTTTGGTTTAAAGAATTGAATTTAAATAAATTCTTTTTTTTTTTTTTTTAGCTTTGTTTGGTCTCAATAACTACAAATACTAACTGGTTATTCGTCGGTAAGAGTTGATAAGAATTGCGTCTTAATTTGGATTAAAAATTAATATTTCTTACATTTATTTTATGGCTAATTTCGTATTCGAGCTGTTCAATTCATAAAAAAAGGGAAATTTGAACAAAAACTGTACCCACTTTAATTAACACCTCCTAGGATTTTATGCAAATATAATTTTATTATGAATGATAAAATCAACCCCTTTTTCTGGTATGGTTTCAATAAGGTCATGAAATTATTTTTTATCTCGTATCCTACATATAATGGATTTGTATGGACCCATACATGATTTTCTTTTAGTCTTTCTGGGATTAGGTCTTATCTTAGGCGGTATAGGAGTAGTATTACTTATCAACCCAATTTATTCTGCCTTTTCGTTGGGATTTGTTTTGGTTTCTATATCCCTATTATATATTCTATCAAATTCGTTTTTTGTAGCTGCTGCACAACTCCTTATTTATGTCGGAGCTATAAATGTTTTAATCCTTTTTTCTGTAATGTTTCTGAACGGTTCAGAATATTTCAAAGATTTTAATCTTTATACGGTAGGGAATGGGGGTACTTTGCTGGTTTGTACAAGTATGTTTGGTTTACTAATGACTACTATTACAGATACCTCATGGTACGGGATTATTTGGACTACAAGATCAAACCAGATTATAGAACATGATTTAATAAGTAATAGTCAACAAATTGGAATTCATTTATCAACAGAGTTTTTTCTTCCCTTTGAATTCATTTCAATAATTCTTTTAGCCAGTTTGATAGGTGCAATTTGCGTAGCACGCCAATGATAATAATTTGATTAACAGCAATCCAAGTAAAATTTTATTTTACTTATTTCCAATATATTTTTTTGTTAAATACTTTTTTTATATTATTGTAAATTTTTTGGGTTGTCTTGTTATTCATGTTATATTCAAATGAATTTAAATTAATAAGGAGTTGTTCAATGATGCTGGAACATGTACTTGTTTTGAGTGCCTACTTATTTTCTATTGGCATCTATGGATTGATCACAAGCCGAAATATGGTTAGAGCTCTTATGTGTCTTGAACTCATACTGAATGCGGTTAATATAAATTTAGTAACATTTTCTGATTTTTTTGATAGCCGCCAATTAAAAGGCAATATTTTCTCCATTTTTGTTATAGTCGTTGCAGCCGCTGAAGCCGCTATTGGACTGGCTATTGTATCGTCAATTTATCGTAATAGAAAATCTATTCGTATGAATCAATCAAATTTGTTAAATAAATAGTATTAACCATCCAAAAATTGGAATTAGCGTGTATTATACATTACGCATGTTTGCGAAACTATAAGAAATCAAAGTATCCTGGTCCTTTTACATGAGTTTATCCATAACCAAAAGTAGATTGATTAGAAAAATTCTGATAAATTTAAATCATTGATTCATCTAGTATCTAAATATATGATTTATTTACAAGTTTACTAGATAGAGAATTTATTATTAAAAAATTATAGATCTAATGTCACATTCCGTAAAAATTTATGATACGTGTATAGGATGTACTCAATGTGTCCGAGCTTGCCCCACAGATGTATTAGAAATGATACCTTGGGACGGGTGTAAAGCTAAGCAAATAGCTTCAGCTCCAAGAACAGAGGATTGTGTCGGTTGTAAAAGATGTGAATCCGCCTGTCCAACGGATTTCTTGAGTGTTCGCGTTTATTTGTGGCATGAAACAACTCGAAGTATGGGTCTAGCTTATTGATACGTTCTCGACTTGAATACAACTACATTTGATTTTTTACCTTTACCGACAAAATCGCGTGCTCAAAAAAATATATTTTTTTGAGCACGCGATTTTCGGGTCCAAGTGTATCTTATTTTTACTACGAATGATTTTCCTTGGTTAACGATAATTGTAGTTTTTCCAATATTTGCGGGTTCCTTAATTTTATTTTTTCCTCATAGAGGAAATAAGTTAATTAGGTGGTACACTATTTCTATATGTATAATAGAACTCCTTCTAACAACTTATGCATTCGGGTATCATTTCCACTTGAACGAGCCGTTAATCCAACTGAGAGAGGATTATAAATGGATCTTTTTTTTTGATTTTTCCTGGAGATTGGGAATAGATGGAATTTCTATAGGACCCGTTTTGCTAACGGGGTTTATAACTACTTTAGCTACTTTAGCGGCTTGGCCGGTTACTCGCGAGTCCCGATTATTCCATTTTCTTCTGTTAGCAATGTATAGCGGTCAAATTGGACCATTTTCTTCGCAAGACATTTTACTTTTTTTCATCATGTGGGAATTAGAATTAATCCCAGTTTATCTACTTATATCCGTGTGGGGAGGAAAGAAACGTTTATATTCAGCAACAAAATTTATTTTGTACACTGCGGGAAGTTCTGCCTTTTTATTAATGGCAATTCTAGGTATTTGTTTAGCTGGTTCGAATGAACCAACATTAAATTTTGAAACATCAGCGAATCACTCGTATCCTGTAGAACTAGAAATCCTCTTCTATATTGGATTTTTCATTGCTTTTGCTGTTAAATTGCCGATTATACCCTTACATACTTGGTTACCAGACACTCATGGAGAGGCACATTACAGTACTTGTATGCTGCTAGCAGGAATCTTATTAAAAATGGGCGCATATGGATTAGTTCGGATAAATTTTGAATTATTGCCCCGCGCCCATTCTCTATTTTCTCCTTGGTTGATCCTAGTCGGCACAATTCAAATAATCTATGCAGCTTCAACATCTCCCGGTCAATGGAATTTAAAAAAAAGAATAGCTTATTCCTCCGTATCTCACATGGGTTTCATAATTATAGGACTTGGGTCGATAAGTGATACCGGACTTAACGGGTCCATTTTACAAATAATTTCTCATGGATTTATTGGCGCCGCGCTTTTTTTCTTGGCAGGAACGAGTTATGATCGAATACGTCTCGTTTATCTTGATGAAATGGGCGGAATGGCAATCAAAATTCCAAAAATATTTATGACTTTCAGTATCTTATCAATGGCCTCCCTTGCATTACCGGGGATGAGCGGTTTTGTTGCGGAATTGATAGTATTTTTTGGAATACTTACTAGCCAAAAATATCTTTTAATGTCCAAAATCCTAATTACTCTTGTAATGGCAATTGGAATAATATTAACTCCTATTTATTCATTATCTATGTTACGTCAGATTTTTTATGGATACAAGTTTTTTAATGCCCCAAACTCTTATTTTGTTGATTCTGGGCCCCGAGAATTGTTTATTTCGATCTCTATTCTTTTACCTGTAATATCCATTGGTATTTATCCGGATTTTGTTTTATCACTATCAGTTGATAAAGTAGAAGCTCTTCTATCTAATTTTTTTTATCCATAGTTTTGGTGAGTAAACCAAAAAAGCAAAAAAAATTATGATTTTAAAAATTCTTTGTTGGAGAATAAAAAATAAGGACTTTTTCTTCTCTGAAGTTTGAGTAAAATAAATAGGAGTCTTTTTTATAACTATGTATGTAATCAAGCTATAATCTTTTGAATTAAGTAATATAAATGCAAAAAAAATAATAATAAAAGTCAAGGTTCTCGCTCGATTACATGAGATTTTTTTGTATACACTTAAACTTTCGTAAGTTTATTTTGTTTTTTTAAAGTACTTTCTTCAATTTAATTAGATGTAAATGAACCATAATTATGTAATCCTATTCCTAATAAATTAACCCCAAAATAGCATATCCAAATTATAAGAAAGCCCATTGAGGCGACAATTGCAGAATTTTCCGTTTTAAAACTTTTAGTTATTCGAATATGTAAATAAATTGCAAATATGGTCCAAGTAATAAAAGCCCAAGTCTCTTTTGGATCCCAACTCCAATATGCCCCCCATGCTTCATTAGCCCATACAGCTCCCGAAAGAATACCTATCGTTAAAAATATAAACCCTAGACTAATAATACGATAACTCCAAAAATCCAATTGTTCAATCAAGTGAAACCTGTAATAATTCCTAGAAAAAATAAAATAAGTTTTTAGTAAACAGTTTAACCGGTTCTTTTTTTCTATTATGTATTGAATTTTGCCCGGCGAAATTGGATAGTTTACAAAATTTTTACTTTTAATAAAACTTACTATTAAATTATTAAATGTAATAACTAGAAGAGCTATTGATAATAATGATCCGCATAAAAGAGCTGCATAGCCCAATACCATCATACTTACGTGCATTATTAACCAATAGGATTGAAGAGCGGGTACTAATATTTCGGATTGGTTCATTTCAGTTAAAAGGCCTGAAGTAGCAAAACCTTGGGTAAAAATGGCACTTGGCGCGGTTATTGCGTTTAAATTAAAAAAAGTTTTTGATTTTTTGAAATAAGGAACCATATGAATACTGGAGAAACTCCATGAAAGAAAAATTAATGATTCATATAAATTACTTAATGGTAAATGTTCCAAATAAATCCAACGAGTCACTAATAATCCCGTTAGACAGGAAAAAGTAGTTATCATCCCCTTTTCTGACGAATCAGATAGTCTTAAGATTTCATCTACTAATAAGGTTAGCAAATGAATTGTAATTACAATTAAAACGACTGAAAAGGATATATGTGTAAATATATGCTCTAAAGTTGAAAATATCATAACAAATAAAAAAAACAAAAAAAAAAATGGGGGATTTCAATTCAATTTCAATTATAGGATAATTGAATTCGGTAGTTGAACTTAGTCTAGGACTTATTTAGAAGATGACATGCCGCCACTCGGACTCGAACCGAGATGCTTTAGCACTGCTTCCTAAGAGCAGCGTGTCTACCGATTTCACCATAGCGGCTTGTTCGAAATCATAATAACCCCTTTTTTATTCAATTGTCGAGAGCGAAGTAGTCCATTCAATGCAATATATGTTTATTGATTGATCTTTGAGTGCAAACATAGCATCTAAAATTAGCGTATTCGTCCTATAATCACTTAAAAAAAGGAAAAGTATTTACTTTTTTTAATTTTAATATCGATGGGGATTCTTATTTTCCCCATCATAAAAACGATAAAACATACTCAAAAAAGTGTTAAATCTTCTGTTTATTCCTTATTTCAAAGAAACCCTAATTTTTTAATTATAAAACCAAACATAATTAATCTTTGTTATTGATCGGGTCAAAACATTTTAAAATAAGGATTTTTCTTATTAATTCTAGGAAACTTATAAAATTTATAAACAATTTATAATTAATTAAAAACAAAATAGACTTACTCCTTTTCGAATCAAAGCAACTCAAGTTTTTAGAATCTTTTATTATTTTTTTGTTGCATAAAAAAAACTTTTTAAATTCCTTGTAGAAAGAGATTTACCTAAAGAAAAAGCTTTGAATGCTGCCCAATATCCTTTATTTTTCCAAAAATTTTTACGAATACGTTTTTTTGAGATCGAAGTCCGTTTTTTCGGAACCGCCATTAAAAATCCTCCTTTTATTGGTATAATTGAATGTCAAAGACATCTATTATCTATTGTTCAAAAAAACAAATTGTTTTTTACTTTTTCTTATATTGTTATCTATTTATTTTCTAGCCTGTATACCCCAATATAATTAATATAGTAAAAAAAGACAGTGCACCCTTCCTTATATCTCTCTAAAATTTCGTTTAGTTGTCCTACATCTATTTATATTATAGGGGTAATAAAATTATCTAAAGTTTCAACCCCCATACCTTATTAATTTCAAATTTAATAGGCCTGGGTCCCACAAAACAAAGAGTACATTAAATTTGAAAATGTACAAAAGACCCGTACTTAATCTATTAAGTTTCTAAAAGCTATGTTGTTAATTCCTCCTTTTAATTTTAGGGAGGGAACGCCAAGTTTTAGAATTGGCTTTTATGGTTTAAAGATCCCAGCCTTTACTAAAAAAAGGGATGTCTTTTCTTACACAAAAAATTACCCTACAAAAATATATTGGTTAATGATTCTGAATAAGCCAACAAAAAATAACGTTTTTGGTAAAAATTAGAGTTTTTTATAATTTTGGTGTAATTTTTTATCCTTGTGCTATAGATAATAGATATATAAATTAGTTTAATAATACGTAGAAATAATTACAACTATATAATTCTCTATTCTTTTTTATTAACCGAACCTTTTCATTAAAAAAAACTAAGAGCCGATTAATCATAAACAATTAGATTAAGATATAAAAAATTTTTATATGGAATATACATATCAATATTCATGGATTATATCTTTTATTCCCCTTCTAGTTCCTATATTAATAGGAGCAGGACTTTTACTTTTCCCCACGACAACAAAAGCTCTTCGCCGTATGTGGGTTTTTCCAAGTATTTTCTTCTTAAGTATAGTTATGATTTTTTCAACCTATCTGGCTATTCAACAAGTAAATAAACCTACTATCTATCTATCTATATGGTCTTGGACTATCAATAATGATTTTTCATTAGAATTTGGTTCTTTAATTGACCCACTTGCTTCTATTATGTTAATATTAATAACTACTGTAGGAATTCTGGTTCTTATTTATAGCGATTATTATATGTCTCATGATCAGGGATATTTGAGGTTTTTTGCTTATATGAATCTTTTCAATACGTCCATGTTAGGATTAGTTACTAGTTGTAATATGATACAAATTTATTTCTTTTGGGAATTTGTTGGACTGTGTTCTTATCTATTAATAGGGTTTTGGTTCACCCGGCCTACTGCAGCGAATGCTTGTCAAAAAGCTTTTGTGACTAATCGCGTTGGAGATTTTTGTTTATTATTAGCAATTTTAGGCTTTTATTGGATAACAGGCAGTTTAGAATTTCGAGATTTATTTGAAATATTCAATAAATTGGTTTATAAGAATGAAGTTAATCTTTTATTTTCTACTTTGTGCGCCTTTCTATTATTTGCGGGTGCGATTGCGAAATCTGCTCAATTTCCTCTTCATGTGTGGTTACCCGATGCCATGGAAGGGCCTACCCCTATTTCAGCTCTTATACATGCTGCTACTATGGTAGCAGCTGGTATTTTTCTTGTCGCCCGCCTTCTACCGCTTTTAATAGGTTTACCTTACATAATGAATCTAATAGCGTTGATAGGTCTAATAACATTACTTTTAGGGGCCACTTTAGGTTTTGCTCAAAAAGATATTAAGAGGGGTTTAGCTTATTCCACAATGTCTCAATTGGGCTATATGATGTTGGCTCTCGGTATGGGTTCTTATCAAGCGGCTTTGTTTCATTTGATCACTCATGCTTATTCAAAAGCATTATTGTTTTTAGGCTCCGG